CCAATTCAAGGTGAAAAAAAAATGGGGTTGATGGTGTTGGCTAAAAAAGGGGAAGAGAGGAGAGCTTTGGGCTCACTTCTGCATTTTTGTTTAGGTTATCGAGATTATCAATCGCTCTTTTTAGTGGGGAGGAATAGTGCGTGAATGGCGGTTCTCAGACGAGGGAATCGTTCCTCTCTAAATAGAAATCTAGAATGAATGCTTCTATCGATAGAGCTTTCACGTCTGCGTATAGAATCGTTTTTTTGCCTTTCCATTCCGTTCTTACCATATCATGGGCAGTTGGGTTGGAATCCGTGTGATGGTTCGAGAGTGGTTTCAAATATTCTTCGCATCCATCTTCGGCCTTGTGTTAGAAACGCGGGACTGAGTTAGTGGTCGAGTCGTTTTTGGTAATTGACACCCGTCGCATTAGTTTCAATTCATATGTTACCATTCATAGTGAAGTAGCCCTCTTTTTGATGTCTGAGTGCCTTATTCTATCTATCAAAGTCCTTCTTTGTCTATAGCTCGGGTCAGTCCCCCATGGTCTGCTTTGATTTTCTCGAACAGTGCCGGTCCGCATCAGGGACTCTCGTGCGAGCCATACAACGTTCCCAGGCAGGAACTGCTCCTTTCCTTGAGCTCTCTATTTAGTTCCTCCCATCCCAGGCGTTGATCTCGCAACGGCCCTCCAGCATGTCCTCATATCGCGTCCGTCACCACAGCTGCGCATCCCCAGATAGATACATTGTTGCCATTGTGACTTGGTCGTCAAAAGGGGCACGAACATAAAGTACTGTTCCATATCCCAAAAGTCTTCGATCCTTAGCATCTCGGGTGCCAACGAATGCCTTTGGTTTCGCTTGATTCGAACCATCTCCGTCGAGCCACTGCTTACGGCCTTCTGTAGTATGGGGACCTCGCCCCTACTCTCTAAAGCCCCTATAAGGTCACACAAAAAGGCTATTCGACCGACAGTAGGAATTAGTGCGTGCTGAAAAATGGACTTTTCTTTCTAAGTGAAGGGCAGGAGAAAGAATCTTGCATCTATCTCGAGTTGCTCCCTTGAGCGATCTATCCCTGGTTTTGTGACGTCGAGTTTGCTCTATTCTCTTAGCTCGGGCTCCTATCAAGCTTCGCTTCGCGCATGATAGCGGCATTCTTTTTTTGTTTTGGGGAAGGAAGTCGCTCGCTAGTGCACCTCACCCAAGGTTCACGTCGCTAGGTCAATTCATGCTTCGACGCACTCCCGCCTCGTGTTTTCGACAGAGTGTTGTGCCATACTTCGAGAATGACACGGTTCGGAGGAACTCTAACTCATTTGGGTTGGGTGAAAACTCCTTATTCCAATCCGGCCTGGAAGAATTGATTGAGAATAACAAGACGATTGACCAATTGAATCATCTTAAATAAAGACATCATGCCCTAGACGCGAAGGTGAGTAAGAGACCCAGGTGAATTCTGCGAAGATAGAAGAGCGGACTTCTGAGGAGACTGGAAGCCTATAAATAATAGGAATGGCGAACTGGAACCTCATCCTTCAAAGGTTTGGTGTATATTTGTCCTATTCGTAACGACCCCGACCTTGCGTCAGGGAAAGTGGGAAAAAGCCTAAGACTCTACGGGCTAGCCGGGCCTAAAGGAGCTTATCAAATTCCACCTATGTAGTGACTCGCATTCAACAACTAAGAGTCTTCCTCCTTCTTTGTTTGGAATTGAATTCTTCTTCATTTCCCACCCTAGCCGCCCTTCCTTAACAAGATGGCTCGGAGCAAGCAAAGTCTTACGTTATCTACTTTTTTTTTTAGCGCAGAAGGGGAGTAAGCACACAATGAAATAGGTGGAGAGTCACATTTCTTAATAATGCCCAAAAGCCCTATAGCCCTTCGGACTAAGGCGTGACCATAGGATCTCACAGAGTTGAAGACGAGATGTGGTGTCCAGTCGGATAGGGCGAGGCGAGAAGGGGAACAAGGATCAAAACAGGCATGGTGCTTAGGGCGGCCTCTTTCATTTCCTGACGTTGGGTTCATTCGCGAACGAGACAAGTTTAGCTAGGAGCCTCCTTCTTGCCCAGCCCCCTTATTAGTAGCCGAAGTATAGGCCCGCGTGAGATCAAAGTCACTTGCCGTCCGTTCGCTCTCTGTTCAACAAAGGCCATCATATTATATTAACTCAGTTCTTTATAAAAATCTTCCGTCCAAGCCCAACCATTATATTAAATAAAATGAAAGCACTGTGATTATGACATTTTGTTTTGGTCTTGACGTGCTTTGAAAAACATAGAGATATGATTTGCACTAGAACACTGACGATAGACCCACCGGGAACACATTCACTACTGGGCATTGACATCTTAATGCGTTGCAATCTGGACATTGATCGATCTTTATGCTTCCCAGCAGCTATACAATCCGAATCGGCTACCAGTACCTATAAAGACCGCTCGAGTTCTTGAGACCGGGGAGCCCCAGTGCAGGGCCAATTTCAGTGCCGGTTGGAGACCTGGTTCGAGAATGTTAGATCCTAAATTCAACATCGAGTTCCTCCACCAGACATTGAGAGAGCAGTTGCTGATGTGAGATCCGAGGAGACTCGACTTGCTTCCCTTTACTAGGTTGGGTACTGGGGGTCGATCTTATATTACTCAGGGTGCTTCAGATCAAGTTCTTGCAGCTGAACATGCTTCGGGACATCGACCCTATGGTCAGAATCTTCAATCTGGAAGCTCTGCTGGTGCATCAGGCCAACGAGACATGTCCAAGCCACTATTGCAAGAAGCCGGGTCACATGATTGCAGACTCTTGAAAGCGGCAGAATGCAAACTCTCGTCGACAGTCAGACACAGCTCATCTTGCTGCTCCCCCAGAGACGCCTACTGAATCGGATACTTCCAAATCCCCTTACTCCATAGAGCCTCCGCAGCATTACTTCTATGATCTTAGGAGCACTCCCAGGCCCGACACAGAGAGTTTTACCCCACGACAGCGGAAGCAGATTCAGAGGTGGAATCCGTCTTGTCATATCTCTTCCTCCTCTGCTACAGGTATTTGCCCCCCCTTACGCTTACAACATAGGGGGCTGCTTACTTTCTTCGGGTGCATCGAAGAATATGACTGGTGAAGAATCACTTCTTTCTTCTCTTCGTTCTCCATCTAAGTTCCTTATTGTTTAAACTTCAAACTCCGAACAATTCCCTCTAACTAACAAGGCAAGAGCAGGAAAGAGGAAAGAATCGGTTGATAGCCTGGGATATGGGGACTAAGCAAGGGATGCTAAACTCAAACAAAAAAGAATGCCAAAAAGAGCATTTGAATTTCCCACCTTCTACCCAATTGACCTATTCGATTGATTTAACAGACCGTGTTACGAAAGAAATAAACCCAATTAACGCCGTTTTAACAAGTCTTTTGACTAAATAAATTAAGTCATAGAGACAGAGACAGACTGATTCCAGAAATGGTTTATAGCATGACATGGATGGACAGCCGATTGACCGATAACGATAAAGAGAAGGGAATCGCATATTTCATTAACAGACAGTCATTCGTATAACCGATTAAGCGCTCAAGAGAAGGGCAGGCGGGAGACAGCAGTTTGCCACGAAAATGATGGAAGGCTGGTTCAGGTAATCCTTTAGTGAAAATGTCCGCCACTTGATTGTTGCTACGAACAAGTCGAATGAGCAATTTGCCTGCGACGACGAGGTCACGAACGAAGTGGTAGTCAACTTCTATGTGCTTAGAGCGGGCATGGAACACAGGATTGGCCGCCAAGTGTGTAGCGCTAGCATTATCACAGTGCAGGAAAAATTGATAGCGAAATGGCACCGCTAGATCGCGTAGCAAGTAAGAAAGCCATAACAGTTCAGAGGTAGTAAGAGCGAGTGCCTTGTACTCCGCTTCGGCACTAGACCTGGAAAGAGTCGGTTGCTTTTTGGAAACCCAAGTCAGTAGGTTTTTTCCTAGAAATACGCAGAAGCCAGTAGTGGACCGTCTGCTATTGGGACAGCCAGCCCTTTAAAAGATTGAAAAAGCCCTCAAATCAAAAAGGAGTACCCACTCCTATTAATAAAAAAAGATAGGCGCTTTCTTTTCTTACTTGACTATTATGGGATTCATTCCTCTTATCTTTCCCGAGGCTAGTCTATCTAATGGATGGAATCGACTAAGATTTGATCCAGTGCTCTTTCTGACTTCAAACTATTGGCTGGGAAAACTATAAATAATGGCATGTTGTGTATAGAGTTCGCGGGAAGGAAGATTGCTTTCGCCTATTAGAGCAGAGGACAGCAAACCAAGATAAATTCCTAGATGATTTCGATTGACATTTCGGGCTTCAGGTATTCACAAGATTCCTCCGGGCTTTCACGCCTTAGGCCAACAACTCTAATCACTGACTGACAAATCCCCTTCTACTTAATTTTAATTGAATGTCAATGTTTTCTTGAAATTGTTGGCTGCTGTTGTTGAAGAGGTTTCTCTTGCAATGGATATTGGCCGATCTACTTCATTTGTTTAAGTGGAAAGCCGGCGAACGCAATTCTTTTGCCAAATTCCGGTTCCTGAAAAACGTTTGATGGCACTTTCAGTCGATCCTCAATAGGAGGTTTTTACCTTGTGGGAGTCCGAACGTCCATTTCGTCAAACTGGAGTAGGGCTTTCAAGCCTAAGGTCGGCCCGGTCAATCAGATGATTTTGTCTGGTTGAAAGTAGTCAACCGACTTCTTCAAAAGAAGAGTCTTCGGGGACAAATCTAGTTTCCAAATCAGTAAGAATCTTGGTGTCATCCATTCCCTTGTTGGAGGCTAAGTTCTCTCAATCTTCAGGGGAATTTCAGTACCAGGGGCGCGGTTTCCATCAATCATAGGTATGGCCAGTGGTGTGATTCCCCTATTCTCTTCCTCTGATCTAGACCGGAAAGATGAACGCCGAAGCTAAGGTCGCAATAGCCCGAGACTGTAAGGGGGGCTGAGAATGAGGTAAAGGTCTCTGTCGATTTTAGACGGCCGTGGACCCGTAAATAGACCGGCATTCAAAGCAGGAGAAAGGCGGGTTCGATTACAAGTTTTAGATGGGCCGGATGCGCAGCATGCTCAGGCCCTTTCTAATTACCAGCCACCGTACGCAGAATGGGTTGATAGTGAATGGTATCCGGACAGCTATACCATCCCCAACTTCTGCATGTACGCCGGAAAGGGGTGCCCATTTTACGGCCCGTTGTGGAAACTCGGCGACCAATCAAGCCTTGCTTCTAAAGCAGTTTCCTCTGTCTCTGAAAGGAAATGCGCTTTCATGGTATATGGCAATTCCTCCCCGCTCCGTGGCCGATTGGGACACGATGGCTACGACATTCTTCTGGGCGTACTACCGTAAGCGCACTACCGGGATCCGACGCCGCTTCTTGTCTTGGGAAAGATGCCTCGAAATTTCAAGGCCAAGCGCGAAGAAACTCGTGCCATGGTAGGACCTGTGGATGAAGCCATCGCTATACTCCTTTACTAAAAGCCTAACGGAGACCAGCGCCCTATAAGCCCGCCATATGCTACGGAGGTAGGTAGACTAAACCCCCTTTCCGATAAGGCAGTTACCCAGCTTAAAAATAGTTAGAGGCTTCGGCTTTTGTCAATACCTGTCCATTTCCTGTTGTGGGCTGGGTTGTCAGGAAGTGAGCCCGAAAGGGGCGTCCAGACGCGGGTCGAGTATGAATGCTTCCTTTTTCCAAACAAGCTTTACTATTCCTTTTCCACCGACCTTGGCTATTTGAGCTGCGGGTAACTAAGGCTCCACCCTTCTTTCCGACCCGGATTGGAAGAATTGTCCACATACTGAGGTTTTGGGTCTTCATGAGTAGTTCTTGTCGACGATCCCTTGAAGTTTTCTCCTTTGAGCCGGCTTTCGCCCCTGACAAAAGACTTTCCCTGGGGTGGGGACTCTTTGGACAGGACTAGTTGCTTCGATTCCACTCATGTCCGCTCCCTCCAACGCTCCTCTCCCGTTGGTCCTCTCCTTTCACTCGAGTGACTTCGTACGAGTGACTACACGTACCTTGAGCTTCTCACTCAAGCAACTTTGTACCTGTTTCACTCTATTCCCGTAGGGCTGGATTACATGGAATAGCTAGACGGAATGGCTGACTGAAAGGCAAGGCCTTAAACGGAATTTCTTGAGGTGAGGAGGGCCCCATCGCTTGAGCTACATCCCGCTTTCCAGGTGGCACTCCTGGTCAGCTTTCTTTCGTTCGGGTTTTCTTCCATCTAATTGCTAATGTTTTTAGAGAGTATCTACCTTAGACATAGATGTATTTCATTTCCGCTTCTCCAGAAAAGAAAGGACGAATTTCCTCTAAAATGGAAGCTAGATATATTAGCTCGAGTTGCTTCACTCCTAGTTCTGGTGGGAGATTATGAACACGAGAGCCCTACTATGTCTAGATCTAGAAAAGAGTCTCCCGAGGTACTAGCCCTATAAGATTATACTCTAGTAACTGAAACTCGCTTCTCTGGTCTTCCGAAGAAAAATAAGTAAAGTCACAAAGACCAAGAATCTCTGCTGACAAATCTCTTGCCTAGAAGGCCGGATCAAGAACAAAATAACGCTATTCGTTGAAGAAAGGCTATCCCCTCTCTGTCAGAAGAAATCTATCAACCGGGACAGACAAGCAGGACTTTCTAACGTCACCTAGCTTCTTCGGGAAACCAATCGGGGGGAAAACTTCTTTCATAAGTCCGGTGAACTTTGGGATGGGTAAGAGCTCCCCGAAGCGCTACCTGCAGGGGCGCTAGTCAACAGCTAACTGACCAAACAATACCTGCCAGAGATTGAGCTCGACTCGAGAGATGGAGACATAAAGGTGCGATAAAGTCCTCGGTGGGTGAGTCTCTCGATATTGAGTCGACCCCGCGCATCGAAGGAATTAATCCAATGGGTAGGAATCAAGGAATTGAACCCAGATAAAGCCTGTTACCTGTTGCCGATCCGATTACCGATTCATAGGATTAACCAGAAGAGAAGGAAGTTAGGACCGGCTGCTCGAAGGACAGCAGGGAAAGTTCTCTAACCTGGGAAAAAACCTTAGAATCCCTCTTTTTTGGACGGAAAGGGCGAGTAGAACGGGCGCGAAAACTAAACCTTTCTTCTTCGGCCTAAACCGAGATGGTGCAATACGAATGACTACTTGTGAAGTACCATGGAATTGGGGGGCATGGCACCAACACTTAAACAAACTATTCAAGACCGGATCAGCAAGCAAAGGAAACATACATGTTGAGAACGATGAGGCATCTACGAGCGAACAAGCCGCTGGAATGGGAAAGAAGTCGGGCCTAGAGGTGTTTACATGGAAAAAGACCTGGTCATTCAACGTGGATCCAACCCGATCTATTGCTCTGTATAACAGAAAACACGCTCTAGTTACGTTCAGCACTGGAGCTGCTACAATAACATCTGTCTTGCAAACCTCTGCAGCTCAGGAACATGACCGCAGTAGAACTCCCAGATGCTAATAACTCGCTAGAAGGGGTAGAAAGCCTGTTCTTTTGGTACAAATCCTCTTTATTGAATGAAACTAGCTAGCTGTCTTTGAAGTCAAGTACTTAGCCGGAAAGGCAAGTCCATCGCGGGCACTACCCGACTTGCATATAAGTACAAGTTTAGATGTGGCCATCTAGACAAGTGAAACGGTCCTTGCTGTCGAAGTTTACTACTGGATAGGAATTCCATCGGTATGGCATTAGAACTGCTCGGATAAGTTCGATATTGAAGGTATACAGTTCGATGGATCGGTATTGAAGTGAGATATTAAATCCTCTTTCTATTTAATGGTATTTCACTGCCTTTCATGTACAAGTATTGCAACTGAGACTGAGAGACAAGGGAGATCCCATTGAACTTGCCTTGATTGAATGAAGGCTAGCTGACTTCGATACTGAATGAACTCGCATGCTGGAGAACCGATGAGAGACATAGTCGATGCCAAGCTGTAATTTCACACTTGAGCTTTTCCCTTCGAAGAGTTGATCTTTCATTTCAAAAGTGGTATCTCCCCTGATGCTAGCCCTTTTTCCTTCGATGACTGAGATTGAAATGGATAAAGTGGATTCTCCCTAATGGTGAAATGAGACTTATTTCTAGATTGAACTGATGGCAATGAGGGCAACTAACTGACTATATAGGCATACGAACTAGCGGAATCCCTAAACTACTGATTCAGATTCTGTTATGAAACCGGAGCCTTCTGAAGGAAGAGTCCATGTCCCTTTAGCCGGTGGAGCTGGTTCTAACCTCTTCTTTCGCTTACTGCTTTAGGAATGATTAGTCCACTACTAGAGAAAGAGCCCCCTTCTTTTCTTGAGCCAGAGTTGGGGCTTTTGCGGCATCTAGTTCAGTATTAGATAGAGCAGATAGTTCAGTCCCTTGGCAAAGAAGGTTGACTTCTCTCTCACTTCCGTACTTCTTTAACTTCTCTTTAGCTTATTAATGGAATTGCTTAGAAAGTCTTTCCCTGGATAACTCACAAAAAAGCATTGACCCGTCGCCTGCTTCATCTGCAGAGAAAGATACGTATCGTTTCACTATGTTCCTATGTTCAACGAATCTCTTCTCCTCATGCTGCTTCGCTCCTCATATAGTTACACTCATTTCGAGTGACAAAGATTCCTCATATACGTTCAACTCATTTGACCTCATATTACTATCTCGTTGGTGCACACTCTGGACTTGTCGATCGTTATTCTATATTATTCTATATAATGAGTTATTTATTGAATTGCTAGTCTGTCAGTGAGAGAAGCTGTGATCGAGAAAGTCCCGCCCAAAGAGCTTAGCCAAGAGTGGACCAGGCCATATGGCGGTCCCGCAAAGCCGGTCACCGGGAGCTAAGATCCTTCTCAATTGTTTAGCAAGCATCCAAAACTCGGAAAGAGTTTTCCTCCCCGCTGAAAGAGACCGAAGAAGGTTCAACTAGCGGATTTGAGAATACTTGATATCATAACTATAAGAAAGTCTCTTAGTGCACTATTATACACATTCCGACGATTGTTCAGTTAAGAGGTACTCCTTTTAGTCAACTAGTACCAGTCTCAGTTCAATCCAATCAGTGGGAGTGCGAGCGGGAGGCATCTTACTTATATGAAAACACCTAGGCGAATGAAGAGTTCATGCTTCTTAACAGTAGCTGTCCATGAATTCCTCTGATTCCAGTCAAGCAATCGAGCCAAGGGTTGAAAGCACGGTTCTTAGAAAGTAGTAATGCCAGTCGTAAGCCAGGGAAGCAATTCCTTCTGTAGTATAGCTAGTCAGTGAGAGGAAAGGAAAGCAATCCGTAAGCTAGTACAGTATAGTTATATAAGCTACTAGCAAGCTAGCATAGGAGCTAGACTAGCACTAGCATATTGGGCCTTAACGCTCCGTAGAGTAAGAAGCACTATTGCGCTGCCTACACAATGTCCGCGGCCTAGTCTCTCTAGCTCTCCGAAAACAGAATACATGACTCAGCACACACTGCTATCGCATTCACCTGCCTGATTAGTGTCTGGATAGAAAGACCTTCTCACTTATCAGCCCCTGATCAAGTTGTGAAACCACCAATATGAGGAATCTGAGTCTTCGTTTATCAACTCATTTCGTTTCAAATGAGTTTCACCTCATATGACTCCATCTCCTGACAAATGAGAAGGAACTCAAGCCAAACAAAGGAAAGATTCTTACTTACGAAAATAAGAAAAAAACACACAAGATGAGATTCTCAGCAAGTGGAGTCAAGTTCTGGGTCCAGTCGAGCCTCTTCCAAGACAAGATTATGGGAAATGAGGGGCTATTCGAGTACTTTTTCCTCTCGAGATTGCTTTTCTAAAATGAAGTCAGGGGCAGGATAAGAAATAGAGAATCCCCCTATCGAATCGAGCCAGCCCAGGCTAAGAAATCTCCCTTAGTTTCATTAGTCTCTCAAACCCGCCTAGTCATTTAGTTTCACCTTAATATAAAGAAACCTTCTATTGGGAGGACTACTCTTTTTGTGTAAGCCGCCTTGCTCTAAGAATCATCTCTTCTCCCCGCGAGCGAGTTGGAATGCTAATCGATTCCCTCTCTTTAAGGATATTCCCCTGTGAGAGATCTGATCTCATGTGCTCTGATGTAAGTGAGCTCTCCGGGAAGGCTAGCAAGACTACCTGGGATTGCAGTCATAAGCGTTGCTCCTAGGGTTGGATTCCTTCAGGCTTCCTATCCTAAGCCCTTTCCAGCGATCCCTTTTAGTTCTTTTTCAAAGAAACGATAGTCTGTGAAAGAAAGCAATATGAGGAAATGAGTTGATTCGTTCGAAATGAGTGTCACTATGTCTTCTAGTCTATAGCTTGTTCGCTCACCCGATAGAGCATCGTGGAATGAACTAAAGATCAGCCTTTCAACCAGCCCAACCAATGAGATAAGGCCTGCCATGGATAACGAATAACCTTATTGGTTAGTCTGGTGATTACCCTACGAAGTAGAGGAAATTGGTATAAGACGAACCTCTGGAAGCTCTACAATACTCTACAATATAGAAAGCTAGTTTGGTACCCTTTGAAGGGAATCACACATGAGGGTTGGTTCTCGTGCGATTGATCTCTTGGGCCAATCCCATGTTGGCCTGATACGAGTTGCTTCGGAGCAGCTTTGGTTTCAAAAAAGCAGTTGATTACTACAGGTGTCGGCGATGACCCTATTCGTTTAGCTAAGTAGAAGAGAAATCAATAGTTGGATTAGTGGAGATAGAATCCGATTTCGAAATCTCGTATGAGAAGAAAAAGAACACCCCGGTAGCTAGAATGGAACAAGGGATCTAGAGGCAGGAATTACCTTATCTTGACCACTTCAGAAGGTTCAAACGGCTCAACAGCTAACCGGACCTAACTTCCTGCCCTTGATCTTGATTTAGTACGTTCTTAACGACTGTTTCGGAAGATCTTCCCCAGGTATTTGAATTGATTTGGGAATTGAAGCGATTCCAAGGGCATTAGCCATATTTGTTGCTTGCATCCCGAGTTACCTTATAGTGAGTATAGTGAGTGGAGACCTGCTACTCCCTCTAGCTGCTAAAGGATCTTCTTCCACAGCTACTTCTGAGGCGAGGGGACTTGATTTCCTGGTCAGGAAGGCATTGATCTTTCCTAGCAGATCTGTATAAGTAAGTGATTCACCAGGATCAGGAATTGAAAGAGGCGGGACGGGGATGAGACTTTGCATCCTTGCAGCTCTTCCGGCTCACCAGGCATAGCTCGCTCTTCACCGCTTTCATAACACTTCCGTCTAACTGTAACATCGCAAAGTGAAATTCAGAATTCTGTGTTCTTGCACCATAAAAAGGAAAGAGTAAGAAAATGGAACTCATTACGGACGAACCTGTAAGTCAAAAGAAAGGAAATCAGCCTTGTCCCACGCCGTCAAAGATGAAGTTAGTGATAGGGGCCCTGGGTGGAATATTGGGCTTCGATTCGCTGGCAGGATATAGAAATCGGACACTATCTATATATAGTAGCTTCTAACTCCGCAACTAAAGGCTCTGGAACATAGTATACGCCTAGAACTGGTGATGCAGATAATGCGGTATCTGTTGGAATTGGAGCGAATCCAGATGCAATTTACCAAGTCAAAGCAAGGGGTTGAAAAAGCACCACAAGGGGCGGGAACGACGTCCTGACTAAACAAAAGTTTCTTCAATAATGGCTTGGTCGAAAGTCGTAAAGAAGGCAAGAAGGCACCGGATAAGCAGCTAAGAGAAACTACTACCGTACAGCGCATCCCGTGGGCGGCCTTCAAAGGCTATCATTCGTAGGACGAGACGCTAACCTACGCCCGTACATTCCAACCTGCCTCCTTGGGACTTAGCTCTGAAGATGAATTCCCGGTTAGCCTATTACCTTGCCCGGTTAGGAGAACAGTTAGAAGTAGGAAAAGATGCCGACACCGAACAGTTAAAGAATTCTCCTTCGCTTCAAGACTGCCAGCCTATTCGCTTTGAGCCGAAGCAGACGCTGCCCATGGAGAGCCTTTTCCGAACATTTGTGCCCGACAAAAAAGCCAAAAATTGGGCTTCTAGACGCCTTACAATAAAGAAGCCCCGGCCCCTCGGTGTCTTACACGTCTTCTTCGACCCTGCCGAAGCAGCTTTCTTTCTTCAGGTAGTGAAGTCACTCCGGTTTGTGTATGACGCTCTAAAGTCTGTATCTTGCCCCTAGTTACTTAATCGTATTCGACTTCTATCGCAGATCTGTTATTTCTTACGCATTTCTTTCCATTAGCTCTCCAAGCTTCCTATCTTTCCTTCCATTCCTTCCTAAGCTTCAGTTGGTGTAATAGTCCCACCCCCAGTAAGGGGAATCCTTCCTAAGAAAGAATTTTTTAAGTTTTGTTGAATGCTTTTTGCTTTCTTACTCCTATTCTTATTTCTAGGTAGTTCAGTGACTGCCGTGGGTGTGCCAGGGCCATTTCCCCTACCTGTCTTTCTAGGGGAAGCCTTAGACTACCTCCCCCCGTAATCCT